CCATTCCTCGAAAGAAGTTTTTATGGGATCCCTATCTACCAAAATTTTCACTTCTGGTTCCGGCGAACGAATAATCATTGAGTCCTCCTCTTTCCGGACAACACATACAAAGAGACCCGCCAATAGTTAAGTAATTAGTGAACCTATGAGAGATATTTAGCCTTAGTTTTTTATCTTCTATCTCCCATCTATCTATTTTCTTTAGTTATTCACTAGAGCAATTATGATCTCGAAATCGATCCGGGGCAAGTGTTCGGATCTATTATGACATATCCGTGAGGCGCTTAACGGACCTTTTTTATTTTTTAATCTTATAAAACTTTTCTGGGTTTTGAATGGATGCCAATTTCTTTTTTGGTAACCTAGTGTATTCATATCGCAATTCGAAGTTCCTAAAGGGAGTTACTTTATGTCTTATGTAGAACATATAACAATTACTCTATTCCAGCGGAACAGTCATTAGTCATTTCTAAGAGACGCCCTAGTAGTTTTATTTAGTCATTTGAAGGTCCTTTTAATAGCCGAAAAGAAAAATCTATTCTATATTTTATCTGAATATCGTTTATCCCTACGAAATACCAGATGAAAGAGAACGATTTTAGAAGGGATATAATGAAATTTTGTGATTGGTTCTTCCTAGAGTAAAGGATCCTTTTATTTGACTGATAGATACAACAAACAATTAACTATATTTAATTATAACAAATATAAAAAATTAGAAACTTAAACTAAATAATACTAAATAATATATAGTAATTAAAGTAATTAATAATTTAGAATAAACTAAATTAGAATAAACTAAAAAAGTGTTCTTATTCGAAACGCCTTGTGATCTTCAACCAATTCTGCGCTTCAATATAATTACCCGGAGTAAGCGCTAGAGCTTGTTTCCAATATTCGGCAGCTTGATCAAACCAAGCCTCCGCAATTTCAGAATCTCCGTGTCGAATGGCCTGTTCTCCCCGGTCGGAATAGGGGGGTAAATTCCTTCCCTTAGAACCGTACTTGAGAGTTTCCGACCTCATACGGCTCAGCGGTCAAGTTCTTTTGGTGTCCTTTTTTTTTTTAATATACCATTGAGATTTCTCATGGATCTATCCCATTTTTTCTCTCGCGTTAACCAAAAGAAAAAGAGGTTATGAGTTTAAAACTTGAATTTTGCTTACTAATTTAATCAGTTTTATCTTTTTTCCCACCTTCATAAAGCAGAGACTTTTCCACTATCAACTATCATTAGAGTTTTCTAATAAAGGTAACTATCTCGGTTTAATTTTAATATATAAATTATTATATTTATTTATAGAATCCTTGAAAAAGATTTTCCTTTACAATTACTTTATAAGAAGGAAAAGGCTTACTATCTTTGGGATCTGATCCTACACCGCTGCTCAATACCTTAGGGGATCAACTCTATTACATAAGTTGATTCCTAACTTTTATTTCATATCATGACATAAATAAGCAGTTCTTATTGTATCGGCCCAAAACCTATCGAATTGATCTTTACGGTGCTTCCTCTATCAATTAGATCCTTTATCCATCGAATAAAGTATTGAGGCATACCTATTTCTTCATATTCATAACTTCAAATTTTATGAAGTTTATTTCTTTGCTACAGCTGATAAAAATCGTTGTTTTGGACGATACATATGTAGAAAGCCTATTTTTTTTCTAGTATTTATTAAGAAATTTGCTCTTTTTTTACTTTTTTATTTCTATAGTGGAGATAGTCGCACGTAATGACAGATCACGGCCATATTATTAAAGGCTTGTGGTAAGAATGGGTTTCGCTCTAGTGCACGAAAATAATATTCCAAAGCTTTCGTATGTTCTCCGTTTCTTGTGTGGATAAGTCCTATGTTGTAGAGTATATAACTTCGATCATAGGGATCAATTTCTAGTCGCATAGCTTCATAATAATTCTGTAAAGCTTCTGCATAATTTCCTTCGGATTGAGCCGACATCCGTTACGGTCGTGATTCGATTCAAAAAATCTCCGTTTCAGAACCGTACATGAGATTTTCATCTCATACGGCTCCTCCTTTATGTACATAATGAGACTGATACATGGAATAAAAAAAGATTAAAAAATTCTCATTATAAACTGAGTGGGGCTGGTGTTTTTACAAGAAATCTCTAACCAACCCTCTTGTAAAAGATCTTTACTTAACATCAAGTATGTTGGTACTAGATAAAAAACGGGTGACTCCAACAATTTCTTTGTCTTAAACGCCCCTTAATTTTCAGGAATTAGTCACTTCAACAGTCTTCGATGGTTATACGGGTATCCAAAGCACGAACGAGATGGATGTTTGTTGTCCCAACCATTCTTGTTAGTCCTGATCCTGATAAGGAAAAGGGATAATTTATAACAAAGTTTTCGTGTTGTTGATTCCGAGGAGTAGTGCCTTTTCCTCTATGCCTCCTATTGGTACTAGTGGAGTAGGTTTGACCTAACACAACCATAGGGGTGTAGTGTAACCTTTCGCTCAATACTCTATAATCGACACGACAATTGAAGCATTTGAGGTTGCATTAATCGGGGATACACGACAGAAGGGTTTGTTTTATTTACAAACTTCACCTTCAACAAGCGTAGATTTATTTCAATAATTTTTTTCTTTATATCCCGAATAATAATGCGCCTTTCTCCTAAGAATACTAAGAGCGGTAAAAAATATAAATAACTAAATAAAAAAGAAAATAATCAAATCGCACCATCTCTGTAATAAGCGAATGCCTCTTTCTCGCCCGAAGTTGTCGGAATTATTCGTAATAAGATATTGGCTACAATTGAAAAGGTCTTATCAATAAAATTTCCATTTATTCGAGATCTAGACATAGGCAGAAATTCATTCTATAATTTCTTTTAATAACCTTCGTGGGAAAATAATCCCACAACCAACAGAATTTTACAGTACGAAATAACATAAAAACAGACTCATTAAAATTAAACTTCTACTCAAATTGTTTCTTTTTTACAGGAATCGATAAAAACTAATAAATATTTGAAGGCGGTTAGATTTCATCCAAATGTAAATCTAGTAGTATTAAGAATATAGGAAAATATTCCGATTTCATCAAAGTTGAAGAATCAACGAATTTATCCTAATCTGTAGGATAATTCGAGACGTTTTGATTAAATTATGATTTTGAGAAAAAGAATAAAAAAATCGCTCTATGATGGATGAAAATAGAATAACCGTCCGTTTTGTGTTGTGTATATAACGGGTATACGCTATACAATCAAATATAAAACTTCCGAGGGGTGTTTCATGAAGTTGGAATAAATCTATGGGATAAGGGGTTCTTGTTGAAAGATCTAAAATAGGAAAGAAATTTTAGAATTTTTATGAAAATAGAATAATAGTCTAAACTAAATAGAATCATGATCTAAGGGTAGCCATTAAAATTAAAGATAGTCTAAAAAAATAGATCAATCGGTGAGAGTTGTTCCAATTAAGTGATTTAATCCGGTATAAAGATTCGAAAAAAAAAAATAGGGAGTGCCATCTTCGTAAACATGAATAGATACCTTTATTTATTGTTTTTAACAGTTTGTCCCAGAAAATTATCTTTATCCCCCAGCCTCGCGTAAGGGTTTGGCAAAGTTTTTCTATTTTTATAGTTAAAATAGCGTGTACGCACTTATCCAAAAACCTAATATGAATCACTATTCACTCGGTTTATGAAACTTTATCATTATGTAGGAGAGATGGCCGAGTGGTTCAAGGCGTAGCATTGGAACTGCTATGTAGGCTTTTGTTTACCGGGGGTTCGAATCCCTCTCTTTCCGTACCCTCCACTTAATTCACCAATGTTATTGACCACAATATAATATATCATAACAATGGACAACATTATTCCAACAGTTAGGACTTTCGTTGATATGTTTTCGCTATTCCTAATCCCAATTTCTGTGGTATGTAAAATACTAGAAAGAATGGACAAGGAATGAAGATCTCCCTATCAATCTATGATACACGAATGGGAAAAAAATACCCAGATAAACTCCCTTACCTCGAGTCTCTTTATATGGGGTGAAAGGGAGGGCAAAATTGTCCTAATCCTTCTTTTTTTAGTTAGGTTTAAGTCTGACGAGAATAATATTCTACAACTAGCAATTCATTTATTTTCAAACCGACCCATTTACTATCTAGTATTTGATTGACCGATCCTTTATATTGGAATGGGTGAAGACTCAAATGTTTTGGCAATTCCTCACGGGAGGATGAATCAAGATAATTTTGAACCAAAGACTTAGATTTTTGTTCATCTCTCACTGTAATAATATCTCGGGGTTTGCATCGATAACTTGGTATATCTACTATATCACCATTAACTAAAATATGTCTATGGTTAACCAATTGGCGGGCTTGAGGCATAGTCAAAGCCATACCTAATCGAAAAAGGATGTTATCCAATCGCATTTCAAGTAATTGTAGTAAAACTTGACCTGTTGACCCCTTTGCTTTTCCGGCAATATGAACGTATTTAAGTAATTGTTGTTCTGTAAGACCATAATGAAAGCGCAATTTTTGTTTTTCTTCTAAACGAATACGATATTGAGATTTTTTTCCGGGGCGTAATTGGTTTCTAAGATCGTTTCCGGCTATAGGCTTTTTAGTAGTTAGTCCCGGTAAAGCCCCCAGACGACGTATTTTTTTGAAACGAGGCCCTCTGTAACGCGACATAAAGACTCCTTATGAAGTTGCATAAACCTAAATGAAATTAAACTAAACTAAATGATAAATAAAATAGAAAAATAAAAAATAGAATATAAATTTGAAATTAAATAATAAATGAATCGAAATTAATTGAAGTATTGTACTACAAAGAAGAATTCGAAAGAATAATTAGATGAATTGTATCAATATCCCGGCCTTAATATATTATATATAATTTATAGTATAGTATAAATTTAAAATCTTAAATAATTAATATAAAACTATTAAATACTAAAAAATATTAAATAATATAATAAAATATAAATATTAAGAATATAAAAAAGAATTAAGGGTTCTTTTCTTAATTGGTCTATATAGATCAAACCCCTCCAATTTTTTTTTAATAATTGGAAGTTCTTATGAGATAATAGATGGGAGCCCTTTGGGAAAAGGGGAAGAAGCCTTTTCAATTTCTTTGATTTCACATTATCAACTATGGAAAAAAGAAAAATCAAACATATGGAGAAAAGCCAGCTATCGGAGTCGAACCGATGACCATCGCATTACAAATGCGATGCTCTAACCTCTGAGCTAAGCGGGCTCGCAGAACATAAATTCTACACACATAGGAATTTAGTAAACTACTGGAATCTTAGCTATTAACTGTTCATTCTTAACTCTTCTAATATGAATATATTTTATATATATAGAATTTCAAATAAATATTGGATATTTGAATATTAGAGAACATATTAATTAATATATTAATATAGCAATATATAATATATAATTTCGATCTATTTATCATACCAAATATATGATTATCAATAATCAATATCTTTATTATCTTAATTAGTTAATTAGATAGTAAGATTTTTTTTGAATTCAAAATTCTTTTTTTTTACTATTCTATTTTATAAATCTAAATTATATTTCTTTTAGTAATAAAATTTAATTTTTTATTACTATTAAAATAAACTATTAATTTGATTACTTATTACATAATTGACATAAACTAATTTATATTTAATAATATAATTAAATTAGCAAGTAAATTACTAGAACCTTCTTTCTAATTTAATTAGAATCTTATTCTATAAGATTCTATATATACTAATGTATAATTTGTATAATTAATGTATAATATAATTAATACATATTAGATACATTATAATATTAATATTTGAAATAATTTCATTTTTATTTTTTTTTTTTTTTATAAAATTATAAAATAAAAAAAGGAATTATTAGTTATAGCCATTAGATTCGTTATGGCTATTAAATTGTTTAATTAAATATTTAATATTTAGTAAATTTCCTTTTAGTTATTTTTAGTTCGGAAAGATAAGAGCTAAGACGAAAACAAAAGAATCGACCGTTCAAGTATTCAAAATTGCACGCTAAAAACTATATAAATATGGTAAAATAAAATATATTATATATATAATAATAAAATATATATATAATAGTAAAATTATAATTATAATATAGGCGTCATAATAATATATATTTATATTATTTATATTATATTATTAATATAGTAGTAATAAGTATACTATATATAGTATATATGTGATATGTATCGATCAATATTGTATATTGAATTAATAAATTCAATAGGCCCATCATAATAGAAATGAAAGAAAAAGTAAAACGTTATCATAATGAGATCCTAATCACAAAGAAAAAGGGGGATATGGCGAAATTGGTAGACGCTACGGACTTAATTGGATTGAGCCTTGGTATGGAAACCTACCGAGTGATAACTTTCAAATTCAGAGAAACCCTGGAATTAAAAATGGGCAATCCTGAGCCAAATCCGTTTTTCTGAAAACAAACAAGGGTTCAGAAAGCGATAATAAAAAAGGAAAGGATAGGTGCAGAGACTCAATGGAAGTTGTTCTAACAAATGGAGTTGGCTACTTTGCGTTAGTAAAGGAATCCTTCCATCGAAACTCCAGAAAGGATGAAGAAGAAATGTATATCCGTACTGAAATACTATCTCCAAATGATTAATTACAACCCGAATTCGTATTTCTTTTAATTTTCATGAAAATTAAAAGAATTCTTGTGAATCAATTCTAAGTTGAAAAAAGATATCAAATCATTTCCTCCATCAAAATCTGATAGATTTTTTGAAGAATTGATTAATCGTACGAGAATAAAGATAGAGTCCCATTCTACATGTCAATATCGACAACAATGAAATTTATAGTAAGAGGAAAATCCGTCGACTTTAAAAATCGTGAGGGTTCAAGTCCCTCTATCCCCAAAAAGGCCCGTTTGATTTCCTAATTATTTATCCTATCTTCTCAGTTCGTTGGCGGTTCAAAATTCGTTATTTTTCTCGTTCATTCTAATTGGATCTGAACGGAAATTTTTTTCCGTTCAAAAGATTTGTGATATATATGAAAAAAGTACAAATAAACATCTTTGAGAAAGGAATCCTAATATTAAATTTGAATAATTAATCATTCATTTAATTATTCGTATTTTACTGAAACTTACAAAATCCCCCCCCCCTTTTTTTTTGAAGATCCAAGAAATTGCACCGGGGTATGGATAATACTTTGTAATCCCCTTTTCTTTCGTTTTTCTTTTTAATTGACATACACCCAAGTCTTCTATTAAAATGAGGATGGTGCGTCATCAATGGTCGGGATAGCTCAGCAGGTAGAGCAGAGGACTGAAAATCCTCGTGTCACCAGTTCAAATCTGGTTCCTGGCACATGAGAAATTTGTATGAGTCTCTATTCTACAAATTAATTGATATGGGTCGACATACATATTCATTGAATAGTATAAATCATGATGCAAATTTATCCATCTAAGT